AAAAAAGATACAATTCGATCTCTATCGAATTTTAATATCAGAATAGTGAATAGAATTATGGTGCAATGGGTTAGGTCCACTTACTTTTTCTTTTGTTGATTTCTAATCTATTAAATTGGAATAATGGAAAATAGGAAAGTAATGAAAATATTTTATTCAAGGAGACGACTTATCCATATTTATTATAATTTATAATTCATTATAATAATATTAGCAAATTTATAACTATACTCTAATTTATTAGTATGTTATCATTTATATAATGATAAAAAATTATACGTATATTACATTATATAATTTGTTACTTTGATTTATTACAAATATCCACAATAACTTTATTCGTAATTCAAATAGGAATACTACCGCCGGATTTTTTTTTTTTTATTTATGAAAAAACCAAAGCCCCTTATCGGATTTGAACCGATGACTTACGCCTTACCATGGCGTTACTCTACCACTGAGTTAAAAGGGCTCGTTTGATTCAATTCCTGAATAAAGTCACTAGCCACTATGAGTTTAGTATATAGACTTATTATAATATATGTACATATAAGACTATATCTTATACGTATAGTGGTTCGTTCAGAAATGAAAAATTTGACTTGTCTGTTAAATAAAATTCTAGGGGAGGATATACTAGTGAATATAGTTAAAATAAAACGGTTTATTGATATTGGATTTGATAAATAGCAATACAATGACAATGGATTTTTTCCGATCCTAATTGACATCATAACGAAATTTATTTGATTGATACACGTACCTACTAATTTAACAGGGATCCAACATATTTCATTCAATGATTGATAAAGAAATTTGGCGCAGCCTCTGAACTAAATTATTGGTGGAAAAAAATGCTATAGAATCGTGAAAGATGGAAATATCCTCCGTCTCGAGTCATCCCATTCCATTATATTGACAATTTTTAAAATTGTGCATACTATCAGCATAGTATCCTGGCGGTCGTTCAAGTATGATATGCCCCCATCGTCTAGCGGTCCAGGACATCTCTCTTTCAAGGAGGCAGCGGGGATTCGACTTCCCCTGGGGGTAGGGTACTACGAAAGGAAGTTGATCATGGATTATCAATAAGCCTGGAATTTATTCTTCCTGGGTCGATGCCCGAGCGGTTAATGGGGACGGACTGTAAATTCGTTGGCAATATGTCTACGCTGGTTCAAATCCAGCTCGGCCCAAGAACCCGCCGATCTACCACGAAATGGTATCATATAACCCATTTTGTGCTCTCCAGAAATGCCCGATCCCCCAATATGTAAGAGAAATTTTCTTCTCTGCTATATCTATAGCACTATTTATTTACTCTTTTTTTCCAACAAATTAGGATCTTGATAATGATCTAGATTCATATCAGGATCTGTAAGTATAAAATACAATCGAAGGAAAGGGATAAAGAAAAAAAACCTTTTCATTGAAAGAGTAATTATCCCATTTATTTGGCAATAATGAAAGGATTACTAGTAATCCAGGTCGGTCTCACTAAAGCGCATACCCATATGACATTATATATATCACTCGCGGCCCTGTTACAACACGCCAATTTGAATCTAAATTCAAAATTGAAGGGGTTAGAATAAAATAATAAAAATATGTATACATAATACTTTATTTTATTATTGTATTTACTTGGGATTGTAGTTCAATTGGTCAGAGCACCGCCCTGTCAAGGCGGAAGCTGCGGGTTCGAGCCCCGTCAGTCCCGACGGATCCAATAAAAAAATATATAAACTCCGCTCTCTATTTTTTGTGAAAGTAAGTCGAATTTCGTTCCCAACGGCAATCCCTCTTTTTTATTTTTTTTTTTATTTCACATTTATCATCAATCGGGGAATTTTGATTTCTTTGACTAGTACTGATTCGATTGATGAGCGATAGACATATGTGGATTAGGACAATTATTGGTAGAATCACATTCAGGATTCCAAGAGATACCATACTGTACCGGGTATGGCTTTTTCGATTACTGCCACTCTGTCGAATAGAGTAGAGTACTTTATGTTTCCCGGAAGTACATATATAAATGGAATTTGCACGATATAAAATAACTTAGTTATTGTAATAGAATACTTTCAGGGATTGCTTTTTTATTAGGGGAGCGCCCTTTTTTTATTAAGGGGTTTCCTTGAAAGAACAAACTTTATTTATTTTTATATAAAAATAAATAGTAATAAATAATATAGTTAATTTGATGGAATATTAGAATTTTTATACCTAAACTTGTACTCGTCTTTATCATCCTTCTTTTGTTTTCCAAGGAGATTAGATTCGATCAGTAAAAAAAGAAGTTTCGAACTTAACTCCTTCCTTTATTTTTTATTTATCTTCTATTGTTTGTTGGGGGTTGTTTAAAATCAATGGTAAGTGTAAGGGCGGTTCAATGATACTTCATTAGATGGTTGTACAAAAAGGGCAGTAGGTTATATAAAAGAAAGAATAAAAAAGAATGATAAATAAAAAATAAAGGAAAATTATCAGGAATAAAATTTTGAGTTCGGTATGGATAAAAGATCGTTCTATGTTATACTATTCAATTCTTGACGATGAGTTGATTTGATAGTGCAGATATTGTTATTCATGATATTGATCCGATTCTATATCATCGAGATGTAATTCATCCCATTGAATTTACAAGCGAAAGATTTATTATCTCTATGGGATTAACTCCCGAGTTATTGCGAATTAAATTAAAGAAAAACGAAACAATGAGATTATGGAAGTAAATATTCTCGCATTTATTGCTACTGCACTGTTTATTCTAGTTCCTACCGCTTTTTTACTTATAATATACGTAAAAACAGTCAGCCAAGGCGATTAATTTGAATTAAACTGGACTTTTTAGTTCTTATCAATAATTGAAGAGAAGAAAGGGATTCAAATTTCGCGTCTTAAATGAACTGGGCAGACTATAATTCGCCGTATTCTATGAAATAAATACGATAGTATGGTAGAAAGATTCAGATATTTCTTTCTACCATACTATCTATTATTGTTATTGTAGTGTATATAAGGTGTATTGTAATCCGGATTAATTTAATAGAGATCAATCTACAATAGTATCGTCAGATTTCTATATATCGGTATATATATGGATATCAATTACATATTATATATAATGTATATAGTGCCCCCCCCCAATTCGATTTCTTTGCTTTATCCATCTGTCTTATATTTAATTTGTGTTGATTTCAATCAATTTGAAATAATTGAAAAGCGACTCGTACGATTCTAATTCCCGGATTGCTGATTATTTTCAATATGAATCCCGATCAAAACAAAAGAATCAAGGGTCTATGGGTATAATAAAAGAAAATTAAAGTAATCTTTTTATTAGCATAGCATTCTGACGAAGAAGTCATTGATCAATCAGTTTCCAGATGCTCTATGGAAACTCCTTCGAATTTCGAAAAAAAAAAGGGGGGTTAGTAAACCTCTTTTAACGTTTGAATAGTGAGTTCAATAAAACAAGGACAACATAAATCAAATTTTTAAAATATTAAAACAAATGGGAAGTGCGCAGTATGTGACTCGCCCAAGACAAGACACTATTTTAGTCTGTGTAGTATCTCGTTAAAGAACTACTATGTCTGTGTTGTTTCCGATAGAAAATGTGTATCTACGTAATGTAATAACAGAACTATTTTCTTTTTGCATAATAAAAAAGGAAACAAAAAGGTAAAATAAAAAAAAAAAGTTCAACCCTTCCTCACGGTCCATATCTAATTTTAATCTAATTTTAGTAAGAGTCGGTTCATAGAAATATAAAATTGATCCAGAATTCCGTTGGAATAAATTTACTACCATTTGTATTTCTTTTACTTTAAAGTATTCTTTTTACTTTCGAAATACAAACATGGAAATAATTGAAATATTTGTTTGATTGAAAGAATATTCTTCATATATATTATTCATAAACTATATTACTACACTAAAACCCAAGAAAATTTTGAAATGCAGATATTTTTTTATTTCTATTTCAATTTAAAAATTGAATTTTAAATTGAAATAGTGTTGAAATAGTGAAATTTCAACTAAAAAAAGCTTTTCAGACCTGAACGATTTATAAAAAAATTGATACAGTTTAATTCCTAAACTCAATTACAATTAGTACTACTTCTAGAGTCCACTTCTTCCCCATACTACGAGTGAAAGAGAAAATGTAAAGACTACCATTAAAGCAGCCCAAGCGAGATTTACTATATCCATGTGAATTATGTCCCCTATCTCTATGACGGAATTCTTGAATTATTGTTCACTAATAAATAATAGTGGAATCACTGGCGCAGAGTCAAAAATTCTGACCTAAGATCGTTGATGAAACAATCCAATAAATCCAACTCTAACTTATAAGGAGTCTTATAAGAGTTCTAGTCTAATCAGAAAAGATTAAGCACAAGAAAAATATGCGGAGACCCCCTTGGAAGTATCAAAGAAATGCTACTAATATGTAGAAATAATAAAAATAGATTATTTCTTTTGTTGCCCTTCATTAAGTTAAATAAAAAGTATAAAAAAATAGAAGAAAGGTAGATCACTACCTAGCCCATAACCCTATTTCTTTCCCATTTTCTTTTGATCTAATCCTTAACTTAACGTCTCCTTATTGTCTCTATGAAACAATCGGAGGACGCCCTATTATGTTCTTGACTAGAGGTTAACGAAAAAAGAAAACAGGTATATATATTAATATTAAGTAAAAGCCAATTACTCATTCAATCGAATTAATATTGATTGAATGCCGGAGTACTCAAAGACTTTGATGAATATGTATACAAAGTCTCTTCTGGCCTTTCCGCAACTAAAATAAAAACGGAATTCGATTTCCGTCCTGCTCTGCTATCCAATCGAATTCCAAACTCGGCTCGTAGACATAGACACTCCATTAGTAATGGAAGGACTATACAAGATTTATCGGTTTCCTCCGTTGGCTTCCGCCGGAAAAATTTTTCAAATTATAACAGCAAAACAGAAGGGAGTATGTAAAT